ATGTGCAATATTATAATATTTGTAAATATGCATTTTTGGGATGAAGAAATCTTCTAGAGGCTTTCCTGTTTCCGGGGGGTTTTCAGGAATAATAGCGATCTTAGGAGTTCTGGGGGGTAGGGGGGTTTTACGCGCAGAAACCCAGGGGGGATATCTCAGGGATGTTACGAGAAGTCACTAAATAATGGGTATTCATTATGCTCTTGATATCCAGTAATGTGGTTATTTAATTAATATCTTTCCACCATGAATACATTTTCCCTCAGGCAAGGAAATAGTTCACCCTTAAGAAGTTAAAGGGGTATGCACTGTGAAATGTCAAGTGAAAGGAGGACAAAAAAGAGAACCAGTGACCCTCTGGAGAGAACGCCCGGCATGGTGGGTAACGAGGAGTATGTATTTGCACCATGAGATATGCAAGGGTCGATGAAAGAGTAGGGAGTAATTAAATGTGTGACCCTGAAGTAGGAACCAAATGCCAGGAATAATTCACTAAGTGAAACCCCCACGGTTTCTGTCCTTGACCATCAATAAACGATAGCAATTAGGAATCACTTTTGGTAGGTTCTTACTACATTAAGATTTATTTATTTTATAGGATGTTGAGTGCTTGGTATAACTAGACTAATTATTGTAAGTGCTAGGTCTTAAATCTTGTCTGAATGGTTAGAAGTAGGAATAGTGAGTTTGCAGTTTCGTTTAATGTAAAATGAAGTTTACCGTATAAATTATTACTTGAATGCTTAATATCGAGTTATGGTGTTAATACATATGTGTCCTGGGACCATTCATTATTATGCCTGATATATCTGTATATGGTGATAATACATATATGTAATTAAAATATTGTAAAGTGCTTAAACAGATAATAGTTTAATGTAAGAATCCTAGCTTTGGGAGTTAGGGGTAGGAGTTAAAGTCTCCTTTTTCTGAGCAGTAGGGAGGATTTTAACCTCCGGCGTCCGGTTTACAAGACCGGCGCTCTAACACTGAGCTACTAGTGCAGGCTCATCCAAGCATTTTATTTTCAACTCATCCTGCTAGGGGTGTGAAGACTAGGAATAGGAGGAAGTAAAGGACGGAGGCAATTTGTCCGATAATAATAAAGGGGTGTTCGACTGGCATACCGCCGATTCACGTTAGGATCATCACATCTGCGACGAGGGTTCAGAATAGGAATTGTGTGATTGGTCGGAAGGTCAGGCCTCGCTGTTTAGATGTGTGGAGAATTGGAACAACCATTAGGACAAGGATAGAGAATAGTAGTGCTAAAACTCCTCCTAGTTTGTTAGGGATGGAACGTAAAATTGCGTAGGCAAATAGGAAGTACCATTCTGGTTTAATGTGTGGTGGGGTAACGAGGGGGTTGGCTGGGGTGAAGTTGTCGGGGTCTCCTAACAGATTAGGGGAGAAGAGGGCTAGAGAAGCTAGTGCGGTTAGTAGGGCTGCAAAGCCTAACAGGTCTTTATAGGAGAAGTAGGGGTGGAAGGAAATTTTATCTGCGTCTGAATTTAGGCCTGTGGGGTTGTTAGACCCGGTCTCGTGGAGGAAGAGGACGTGAAGGATAAAGAAGGCCGCAATAATGAAGGGGAGAAGGAAGTGGAAGGCAAAGAAGCGAGTAAGGGTGGCATTGTCTACAGAAAAGCCACCTCAAATTCATTGGACTAAAGTGCCCCCTACGTAGGGAACAGCAGAGAGGAGGTTTGTGATGACGGTAGCACCTCAGAATGACATTTGTCCTCATGGAAGGACGTATCCTACAAAGGCAGTTCCCATGAGTAAAAGAAGGAGAACTACTCCGGTATTTCATGTTTCTTTATAAAGGTAGGAGCCGTAATATAGGCCTCGTCCAATATGAAGGTAAATACAAATGAAGAAGAAAGATGCACCGTTTGCGTGCATGTTACGGATTAGTCAGCCGTAGTTTACGTCACGGCAAATATGGGCTACGGATGTGAAGGCAGTTGCGATATCGGATGTGTAGTGTATCGCTAGGAAGAGGCCTGTGAGGATTTGGGTGGCTAAGCAGAGTGCAAGAAGGGAGCCGAAGTTTCATCATGCTGAAATATTAGAGGGAGCGGGGAGGTCAATAAGTGAGTCATTGACGATTTTCAATAGGGGGTGGGTTTTACGTAGGTTGGCCATTAAGGTTCTTGTAGTTGAATAACAACGGTGGTTTTTCAAGCCATTAGTCCTGGTTAGAGTCCTGGCAGGAATTATGACTTTTATTATATATTTATTTTTATTTTGCTTTGTCTTTGGATTAATTGCTGTTGCTTCAAATCCTTCGCCTTACTTTGCGGCGCTTGGGTTGGTAGTTGTAGCTGGGATGGGGTGTGGTGTGTTGGTAGGACATGGGGGCCCCTTTTTATCCCTTGTGTTGTTTTTGATTTATCTGGGAGGGATGCTTGTTGTGTTTGCGTATTCAGCAGCTTTAGCTGCTGAGCCATACCCTGAAACTTGAGGGAGTCGGCCAGTAACTGTATACATGGTGGTGTACGTTTTAGTTGTGCTTGTTGTTTCTGGGTTGTTTTGAGGGGGATGGTATGAATATTCTTGAGGGTCAGTAGATGAATTAGGGGAGTTTTCTGTATTTCGGGGGGACATGGCGGGGGTTGCCTTAATGTACTCTTTGGGGGGATGAATGTTGATTATTAGTGCTTGAGTTCTATTGTTAACTTTATTTGTTGTATTAGAATTAACTCGTGGATTAAGCCGGGGGGCCTTGCGAGCTGTTTAGGGTATAATAAAGACTAATATCAGGACTAGTGTAAGGAAGAATATAGAAAGGTAGGTTTTAATTATACCTTGTTGGATGTTGCTTGCTGTAGAGACCAGTGGGAGGTTGGCAGAGGTGATAGCTTTGGGGCCTGCTTTTTCTAACCATGTCTGGTCAACTAGTTGGCTGGCAATCAATTGGCCGAGTACTAAATTTAGTTTAGGAGCGAAGCGGTGGACGGTTGCTGGGAAGAAGCCTAGCATGTTGGAGAAGTGGTGGGCGGCCAGGGTTGGTGTTGGGGAGAATTGTTTACTTGTTAGGGATGCTAGTTCAAGGGCAATAAGGACTCCAAGGATTGTTACTGCTAAGGCGGCTAGTTTTAGGGCCGGGGGCATAGTCATTACCGGGGTTTTTAGTGGGAGAATATTTGATGTGATTAGAAGGCCGGCGATAATGCTTCCTCAGGCTAGACGTTTAATGGGGTTAATTACTGCTGGGTTGTTTTCGTTGATAGGGGATAATGAGTTGAATCGGGGGTGTCCCATGACTACGAAGAAGACGATACGTATGCTGTAAATGGCGGTGAAGGAGGTTGCCAGGAGGGTTAAAATTAGGGCTCAGGCGTTAAGGTGGGAGGTGTTTAGTGCTTCAATAATGGCGTCTTTCGAGAAGAAGCCTGCTAGGAAAGGGGTCCCGGTTAGGGCTAGGCTGCCAATGGTCAGGCAAGAAGAAGTGAATGGGGTGAGGTTATGCATTCCTCCTATTTTCCGAATGTCTTGTTCATCATTAAGGCTGTGAATGATAGATCCTGAGCAGAGGAAAAGCATGGCTTTAAAGAATGCATGAGTGCAGATGTGAAGGAAGGCAAGTTGGGGTTGGTTTAGGCCAATGGTTACTATTATTAGGCCTAGTTGACTGGATGTTGAGAAGGCGACAATTTTTTTGATGTCATTTTGGGTGAGGGCACAGGTGGCTGTGAAGAAGGTCGTTAGGGCTCCAAGACATAAGCAGATGGTTAGGGCAGTTTGGTTGTTTTCTATAAGAGGGCTCATGCGAACAAGAAGGAAAATCCCAGCAACAACTATGGTGCTTGAGTGTAGTAGGGCAGAGACCGGTGTAGGGCCCTCCATTGCAGAGGGGAGTCATGGGTGAAGTCCGAATTGAGCCGATTTTCCGGTTGCGGCCAGGATTAATCCCAGCAGGGGATAGGTTAGGTCGAAGTCTTTAGCTGCAGCGAATATTTGTTGTATTTCTCATGAGTTTAGGTTTGTAGCCATTCATGCTATTGCGAAGATTAGTCCGATATCCCCTACTCGGTTATAGAGGACTGCCTGAAGGGCTGCGGTGTTGGCATCTGCCCGGCCATATCATCAGCCAATAAGGAGGAAGGACATGATTCCGACCCCTTCCCAGCCAATGAAGATTTGGAATATGTTGTTTGCGGTTACTAGGATAATTATGGCGATGAGGAAAACCAGAAGGTATTTGAAGAATCGGTTTATATAGGGGTCTGAGTGTATATATCATGATGCAAACTCTAGGATGGACCATGTAACGTAAAGGGCAATAGGGGTAAAGATAATTGAGTAGTGGTCGAATTTCAGGCTAATATTAATATCGAAGGTGAGGGTGTTTATTCAGTTTCAGTTTGTGATGATTGTTTCCAATCCCTGGTTAAGGTAAATAAATAGTGGGAGTAGGCTAACAAAAAAGGCAAGCTTTACTGCTGTTTTAACTTGGGATAGTGCTCACTCAGGGTCTCGTGGGTTGGGGGAGAGGGTGGTCAATACTGGGTAAACTAGGAGAGAGAAGATAATGATAAGGCTGGATGTTATTATAAGCGAGGTCGGGTGCATAGCTGCTACTTGGATTTGCACCAAGAGTCTTTGGTTCCTAAGACCAACGGATTAGCTGTTATCCTTTAGGAGCGGGGCGAGTGAGCCCTGGGGTCTAACCAAGGTGACAAGGATTAGCAGTCTTTGTTGCTAGCGAGCCTCTCTCGGTGAATGAGAGGGGTTTAACCTCCAGTTTCTAGAATCACAATCTAGCGTTTTAGGATTAAACTACATTTACAGGCGGTCCATCCTCAGATTAACTCTGGTTTAAGGATAAGGAGGATTAAGGGGAGAATGTGGAGAAGGATGAGGAGATGTTCTCGAGAGTGGGAGGGTTCTAGTGCAATAATGTGTCCTGGGAGAGGGCCTCGTTGGGTTATTAAGAATATGTAGAGGGAGTAGCCAGCGGTAATAAGTGTCCCTGCTCCTGTAAGGGCAAGGGTTCATCAAGATCAGTTGAAGAGGGAGGTGATGATTATTAACTCCCCTATTAGGTTGGGGAGGGGAGGAAGAGCAAGGTTAGCTAGGCTTGCAATAAATCATCAGGTTGCTATTAGGGGCAGAACTATTTGTAGTCCGCGGGCAAGAACTATTGTTCGGCTGTGGGTTCGTTCATAGTTAGTGTTTGCTAGACAGAAAAGGGCTGAAGAGGTAAGGCCGTGGGCAATTATAAGAATTAAGGCCCCTGTAAAGCCTCAAGGAGTTTGGATAAGAATACCTCCTGCGACTAGGCCCATGTGGCTGACTGATGAGTAGGCAATGAGTGACTTTAGGTCTGTTTGACGGAGGCAAATAGATCCTGTTATGATTACGCCTCAAAGGGCGAAGATAATGAAGGGGTAGCTAAGTTCTTTGGTCAAGGGTTCTAATATAATCATTATTCGCATCATACCATAGCCCCCTAGTTTTAGGAGGACAGCTGCGAGGACTATTGAGCCTGCAATTGGGGCCTCTACATGTGCTTTTGGAAGTCATAGATGTACTCCGTAAAGGGGTATTTTTACTAGGAAGGCCAAGAGGCATCCTGCTCATCAAAGCTTGTCCGCGTAAGAGGATAGGGGAAGGGGGTTGGAATATTGAAGGGTGAGCAGGGAAAGTGAGCCCGTGTTATTTTGTAGAAGGAGAAGGGCAACAAGAAGCGGGAGGGAGCCTGCTAAGGTATAAAAGAGGAAGTAGGTTCCTGCATTGAGGCGTTCGGTTTGGTTTCCTCAGCGGGTAATGATAATTAGTGTGGGGATAAGTGTGGCTTCGAACATAACATAGAACATAATTACTTCTGTTGCTCCGAAGGCTAAGATTAGGAAGAATTGGAGGGAGGTAAGAAGGGTGATGTATATTCGTTGACGGTTATTCGGTTCTAACGACATATGATTTTGGCTAGCAAGAATCATTAGGGGCAATAGTCAGCAAGTTAAGACTAAAAGGGGCGTAGAAAGTGCATCAGTTGCCATGTAGCTGTTTAGGCAGGATCAGCCTGTTTCGGAGAGGTTTTTTAACCAGGATAGGCTAGCTAGGGCAATGATAAAGCTGTGAGCTAGGGTGGTTGGTCATAGCCATTTAGCAGGGGTTAATCAGGCGGTTGGTACTAGTATTAAGGTAGGGATAAGAATTTTTAGCATTGTAGGAGGTTTAGGCTTTGTAGGCGGTCTGTACCGTGAGTTCGGGCAGTGGCGACTAGGAGGGCAAGTCCTGCGCTGGCTTCACAGGCTGAGAAGGCTAGGAGGAGTATAGGAGCAGCTGAGAAGCTAGTGGAGTCTAGCTGGAGCGTTCAAAGGGAAAGGGCAACAAAGAGGGAGAGCATTATCCCTTCTAGGCAGAGTAGGGCGGAAAGAAGGTGGTAGCGGTGGAATGCTAAGCCTGCTAGTCCTAGTATGAATGTTGAAGAGAAGGCAAAGTGAACAGGGGTCATGTAGGTAATTATGGACTTTAACCATAAGTTTTTGAGCCGAAATCAAATGTTTTGATTAAACTAATAACCTATTCGGCTCATTCTAAGCCTCCTTGAATTCATTCATAAATTAGGCCAAGGGTTAGAAGGGCTAAGACTAGGGAGGCTCATAGAAATGTTAGTACAGGTGTGTCTAGTTGGTCGCCTCAAGGGAGGGGTAAAAGGAGGGCGATTTCTAGGTCAAATAGAAGGAAAAGAATAGCTACTAAAAAGAATCGTAAGGAGAAGGGCAAGCGGGCTGATCCTAAGGGGTCGAATCCGCATTCATAGGGGGAGAGTTTCTCATGGTCGGGGCTTATCTGAGGGAGTCAGAAGGAGACAATAGCAAGAATAATTGAGAGCAGGGTTGCGATTGCGATTACAGTGGTAATTAAGTTCATTATCTTTCCTTGGACTTTAACCAAGACCGGGTGATTGGAAGTCACTTATACTGTTTAATACTAGAAAGATTATGATCCTCATCAGTAGATTGAGACGTAAAGGAAGAGTCAGACAACGTCAACAAAATGTCAGTATCAGGCAGCTGCTTCGAACCCAAAGTGGTGGTCAGATGTGAAGTGATGGCGAACTTGGCGCAGGAAGCAGACAGCTAAGAAGGTAGAACCAATGATTACGTGAAGGCCATGGAAACCTGTTGCGACAAAGAAAGTAGAGCCGTAAACTCCATCTGCGATGGTGAATGGGGCTTCATAATATTCCATAGCTTGGAGACATGTAAAGTAACCTCCTAGTAGGATTGTAAGGGCTAGGGATTGAATTGCTTGTTTTCGTTTTCCTTCTATAATGCTATGGTGGGCTCATGTTACTGTTACCCCAGAAGCAAGAAGCACTGCTGTATTAAGAAGAGGTACTTCGAAAGGGTCAAGGGCGGTGATTCCTGTAGGGGGTCAGCATCCTCCTAGTTCAGGGGTGGGGGCTAGGCTTGAGTGGTAGAAGGCTCAGAAGAAACCTAAGAAGAAAAGAACTTCTGAAGTAATAAAAAGGATTATTCCGTACCGAAGACCTTTTTGAACGGGAGGGGTGTGGTGGCCTTGAAATGTGCCTTCTCGTACTACATCTCGTCATCATTGAGCTGTTGTTAGAGTGACAAGAATAAGTCCTAAGGTTATTAAAAGGGTGGAGTGGAAATGGAATCAGATTGCTAATCCAGAGGTTATTAACAGAGCACCTACGGCGCCTGTAAGGGGTCATGGGCTGGGGTCAACTATATGATAAGGGTGTGCTTGATGTGCCATTAGACGTTTTCTTGTAAGTAGAGGCTTAATAGGAGGACGAATACGTAAGCCTGGATCATAGCTACTGCCACTTCTAAAAGGGTTAAGAGGAACAGGAGAATGGTTGTTAAAATAGCTACCGTGGGCATAAGGGGGAGAAGGACAAATGCAGCTGTAGCAATTAGTTGAATGAGCAGGTGGCCAGCTGTGAGGTTAGCGGTTAGTCGAACACCTAGGGCTAAGGGGCGAATAAATAGGCTAATGGTTTCGATAATGATTAGTACGGGGATTAAAAGAGTAGGGGTACCTTCTGGGAGAAGGTGCCCTAAGGCGTGGGTTGGTTGATTTCGCATGCCAATAATCACTGTGGCAAGTCAAAGGGGAACTGCTAACCCCATATTTAGTGAAAGTTGTGTTGTAGGTGTAAATGTGTAAGGAAGCAAGCCTAGTATGTTTAAGGTAATTAAGAAGATTATTAAAGAGGCGAGCAAGGCTGCTCATTTGTGGCCCCCTGTATTTAAAGGCAGAAGGAGTTGTTGCGTAAAACGGTTAATGAATCAACCTTGAAGGGTTAGTACGCGGTTGTTTAATCATCGTGCAGAAGGAGTGGGGTAAAGAATTCAGGGAAGAGTAAGTGCAAGTGCTATAAGAGGGATTCCCAGGTAAACCGGGCTTATAAACTGATCAAAGAAGCTTATTACCATGGTCAGGTTCAGGTTTCTGTTTTAGGTTTTTCTGTGCTTTGAGGGGTTGGTTCATTAGGATAAGTATGAGACATAATCTTAGAAGGAAGTACTGTGAGGAAGATTAGCCAAGAGAACACTAGGATGGCGAATCAGGGCGCGGGATTAAGTTGGGGCATGTCGCTGAGGGTGGTTGGTAGTCACCAATCTTTAGCTTAAAAGGCTAACGCTCTGTACCGATTTAGCTTCTTAGCGAGGCGTCTTCAATTATTGATGAGGTTCAGTTTTCAAAGTGTTCTAGGGGAACGGCTTCAACTACAATAGGCATAAAGCTGTGATTTGCCCCACAAATTTCGGAGCACTGACCGTAGTAGACTCCAGGGCGATTAACGATAAAGGTAGTTTGGTTTAGTCGTCCTGGGACTGCGTCAACTTTTACTCCGAGGGCAGGGACAGCTCATGAGTGGAGAACGTCTTCGGCGGAGATTAGGACTCGAATAGGGGAGTTCATTGGGATTACCATTCGGTGGTCTGCTTCTAAAAGGCGGAATTGCCCTGGTGTGAGGTCTTGCGTGGGAATCATGTAAGAGTCAAACCCAAGTTCTTGATAGTCCGTGTATTCATAACTTCAATATCATTGGTGACCCATAGCTTTAATGGTTAAATGAGGGTCATTGATTTCGTCCATAAGATAAAGAATTCGTAAAGATGGGAGGGCAATTAGGATTAAAATAATTGCTGGGAGGATGGTTCAAATGATCTCAATCTCTTGAGAATCTAGGATAAGTTTGTCTGTAAATTTGGCAGTAACCATAGCGACAATAATGTAAAGTACTAGCGTGCTGATTAAGAACACGATTATTAAGGCGTGATCGTGAAAGTGTAAGAGTTCTTCTATTAATGGTGAAGCTGCGTCTTGAAATCCAAGCTGGGAGGGATGTGCCATTAAGTTCAAGACACGCGGGGGTTTAACCCGCAATTTTGCCTTGACAAGGCAGTGTAATGACTTTTTACTAGTGTCTTATGAAGAAAGTGACAGAGCGGTTATGTGGTTGGCTTGAAACCAATTGATGGGGGTTCAACTCCTCCCTTTCTCGTTAGTTTGATCGGATTTGGACAAAGGCTGGCTCTTCAAATGTGTGGTAAGGGGGAGGGCACCCATGAAGTCATTCAACGTTGGTTGCTGTTAATTCTACTGCAAGAACTTCACGTTTTGAGGCAAATGCTTCTCAAATAATAAAGAGGAACATAATTACTGCAACAAGGGAAATAAGGGAGCCAATTGAGGAAACTGTATTTCACAGGGTGTAGGCGTCAGGGTAGTCTGAGTACCGTCGGGGCATTCCGGCAAGTCCTAGGAAGTGCTGTGGGAAGAAGGTTAGGTTTACTCCAATAAACATTACGCCGAAGTGGGCTTTTGTTCATGTGTCGTGAAGTGTATACCCTGTAAATAGTGGAAATCAGTGAACGAAGCCAGCGACAATCGCAAAGACGGCTCCTATTGAAAGAACGTAATGGAAGTGGGCTACTACATAGTATGTATCGTGGAGAACAATGTCTAGGGAGGAGTTTGCCAGGACAATTCCTGTTAGTCCTCCAACTGTAAAAAGGAAAATAAACCCTAGGGCCCATAGCATAGGAGTTTCTCATTTGATGCTTCCTCCGTGGAGAGTGGCTAATCAGCTGAAAACTTTTACTCCTGTAGGAATGGCAATGATTATAGTGGCAGATGTAAAGTAGGCACGGGTGTCTACGTCCATTCCCACAGTAAACATGTGGTGGGCTCAGACGATGAAGCCTAGAAGGCCGATAGCCATCATAGCTCATACCATTCCTATGTATCCGAAAGGTTCTTTTTTGCCGGAGTAGTAAGCAACAATGTGGGAGATCATCCCAAACCCAGGAAGAATAAGAATATACACCTCTGGGTGCCCAAAGAATCAGAAGAGGTGTTGGTAAAGGATTGGGTCTCCACCTCCTGCCGGGTCGAAGAAGGCAGTGTTTAGATTTCGATCTGTGAGAAGCATTGTAATCCCGGCTGCAAGGACGGGAAGTGAAAGTAGGAGAAGAACAGCCGTAATTAGTACGGCCCATACGAATAGTGGGATTTGATACATTGAAACTGCGGGGGGTTTCATGTTGATAATTGTGGTAATAAAGTTAATGGCCCCTAGAATGGATGAAACACCTGCTAAGTGAAGGGAGAAGATGGTTAAGTCTACGGATGCTCCAGCATGGGCCAGGTTGCCGGCTAGTGGGGGGTAGACTGTTCACCCAGTTCCTGCTCCAGCTTCGACCCCTGAAGAGGCCAGAAGAAGAAGGAAAGAAGGAGGAAGGAGTCAGAAGCTCATATTGTTCATTCGGGGGAATGCCATGTCGGGGGCTCCGATCATTAGGGGGATGAGTCAGTTTCCGAAGCCACCAATCATGATTGGCATTACTATAAAGAAGATTATTACAAAGGCGTGGGCCGTAACGATTACGTTATAAATCTGATCGTCCCCTAGAAGGGCGCCAGGTTGGCTTAGTTCTGCTCGGATGAGTAAGCTTAAAGCTGTTCCCACTATTCCGGCTCAAGCACCAAATACTAGATAAAGGGTGCCGATGTCTTTGTGATTGGTCGAGAAAAATCAGCGTGTGATTGCCACAGGTAAGATGGCTGAGTGTTAAGCGGTGGATTGTAGCCCCATGGACAGAGGTTCAAGTCCTCTTCTTACCAAGCTCTGAGGTGTATTCACATATAAGATTGCAAATCTTAAGACGCAGACTAGCCGTCTGCCGGGGCTTTCCCCCGCCTATTATGTTTGAGTTAGGCGGGGGAAAGTAGATAGATGCTCGCTGGTTTGAGCGCTTAGCTGTTAACTAAGATATTGCAGGATCGAGGCCTGCCTGTCTAGGAAGGCTTTAGCTTAATTAAAGTGTCTGTTTTGCATACAGTTGATGTGGGTTAGTGTCCCGCAAGTCTTAGCAGGGGCTGAGAGATTTTCACTCTCACTTAGGGCTTTGAAGGCCCTTGGTCTAGTGTTATCCTAAACCCCTATAGGGTGAGGAGGGCCACGATAGCAGGTGTAAGGGGGAGAAGGAGGACGGTGGCGGAGGTTGAGATTGCTAAAGGGAGGTTTAGTTGGGTGGACTGGAACCGTCAGGGGGTGGTACCTGCAAGGTTGTTGGGAAACATAGTTAAGGTCATGGCATACGAGAGGCGAAGGTAAAAATATAGGCTTAGAAGAGCAGTAAGCGCAGCGATAGTGGCCAGGGCGGGTAGATCTTGTTTTGTTAGTTCTTGAAGGATCAGTCACTTTGGTATAAATCCTGTTAATGGGGGGAGGCCTCCTAGGGAAAGGAGAATAAGAGGGGTAAGGGAGGTAATAATAGGTGTTTTGGTCCATGAGATAGCTAGGGAATTAACGTTTGTTGCTTTGTTAATTTTGAAAATCAGGAATGTTGAGAAGGTTATAACGAAGTAGGTCAATAGGGTAAGTAATGTAAGGGAGGGAGAAAATTGGATAATAAGGGTTATTCACCCTAGGTGGGCGATGGAGGAGTATGCCAGAATCTTTCGTAGCTGGGTTTGGTTCAGTCCGCCTCAGCCTCCAATTAAAGTTGAAGCTACGCCTAGAATAATTAGGAGGGTAGGGTTATTGGGCTGGAGTTGAAGAAATAGGGCGAAGGGGGCTAGTTTCTGTCAAGTAGACAAAATAAGTCCCGTGGTTAGGTCTAAGCCTTGAAGTACTTCTGGGAGTCAGGAGTGCATGGGGGCTAGACCAATTTTAAGAGCCAGGGCGAGGGTGATCATGGTGGTTGGTAGAGGGTGGGTCATTTGTTGAATGTCTCACTGGCCTGTTAGTCAGGCGTTTGTTATGCTGGCAAATAATAGTATGGCGGCGGCTGTGGCCTGTGTGAGGAAGTACTTTGTGGTGGCTTCAACTGCCCGTGGGTGATGATGTTGGGCCATTAGGGGGAGGATGGCCAGGGTATTAATTTCCAGGCCTATTCATGCAAGGAGTCAGTGTGAGCTCGCAAACGTGATTGTGGTTCCTAGTCCTAGGCCAAATAATAGGACGGCTAGAATGTAAGGGTTCATTAGCAGGGGCAGGGTTTTAACCTACATGTTTGGGGTATGGGCCCAAGAGCTTAAATTAGCTGACCTTACTAGGAAGTGGTGTAGTGGAAGCACTAAGAGTTTTGATCTCTTCAGGTAGGGTTCAAATCCCTTCTTTCTAAGGAGTCGGGGGGACTTTAACCCCCATAATTCACTCTATCAAAGTGGCCCTTTACTTCAGGCACAACTCCTTAGGCTTTATAGTTGTGGGGGGAGGCCGGCAAATGCAATCGGTAATGCAAGGTGTCAGATAACAAGTGCAAGGGTGAGAGGTAGAAAGTTTTTTCAGATGAGATGTATGAGTTGGTCATATCGGAAACGGGGGTAGGATGCCCGGACTCAGAGAAACACAATAGATAGAAGGGCTGCTTTAGTTATAAGGTTGACGGCAGTGAGTTCTGGAAGGGTTGGAATGTGCGAGGCCCCTAGGAATAGGGTGGCTGAGAGGGTATTTATTAAGAGAATGTTGGCGTACTCAGCTAGGAAAAACAGGGCGAATGGGCCTCCTGCGTATTCTACATTAAAACCTGAGACCAGCTCTGACTCCCCCTCAGTTAGGTCGAAAGGGGCACGATTTGTTTCCGCCAGGGTAGAAATATATCACATAGCGGCTAAGGGTCATGCGGGCATTACGAGCCAGATGCCCTCCTGGGCAGTGTTAAAGGTTTGGAGAGTGAAGCCCCCCGTAAAAATAATGATGTTTAAGAGGATTAGTCCTAGGCTAACTTCATATGAAATTGTTTGGGCTACGGCACGTAGGGCCCCTACTAGGGCATATTTTGAGTTGGAGGCTCACCCTGAGCCAAGGATCGAATATACGGCTAGGCTGGATAGTGCTAGAATAAATAGGATTCCTAGGTTTAGGTCTGTTACGGGGTAAGGGAGGGGCATTGGGGCCCAAAGTGTAAGTGCTAGGGTTAGTGCTAGTATTGGGGCCAAGAGAAAAAGAATTGGGGAGGAGGTGGACGGTCGGACGGGCTCTTTAATGAATAGTTTAACTCCATCGGCAATAGGTTGCAGGAGCCCGTAAGGCCCTACTACATTTGGTCCCTTACGAAGCTGTATATATCCTAATACTTTTCGTTCAATTAAAGTAAGAAAGGCAACAGCGAGGAGGACAGGGACAATAAAGGCTAAAGGGTTAAGTAGGTGGGTAATTAGTGCTGTAATCATAGTTAGGGAGAGGACTTGAACCTCTGTTTAAAGGGCTTAGGCCTTTCGCAATATACCGGGCTCTGCCACTCTAACATGCCATTCTCTTAGGCAGCGGGATGCTCCCCTTTGCCTAGTTTAGATGATTTCATTAGGTAGAGGTGAGGCGTGCCTAGGGTATGGGCCTCTTCTTTTCGGTCCTTTCGTACTAGAAAAGACTAGCTTCATAGATAGAAACTGACCTGGATTACTCCGGTCTGAACTCAGATCACGTAGGACTTTAATCGTTGAACAAACGAACCCTTAATAGCGGCTGCACCATTAGGATGTCCTGATCCAACATCGAGGTCGTAAACCCCCTTGTCGATATGGGCTCTAAAAGGGGATTGCGCTGTTATCCCTAGGGTAACTTGGTCCGTTGATCGGCTAAGGCCGGATCATGAAAGGTCAGAGATTCTGGTTGATTAGAGATGTAGCTCTTGTCTGTGGGAGTATGGGAAAAGAGTGTTGGGCTTGTTCTCCCATTCCGCATGGGGGTTTTGTGCTACCCCATGGTCGCCCCAACCGAAGACATTGGGACAGGATGCCACTAAGTTCGGGTCTTTGTTTAGGGGTACTTAACATGGTCTGTCTTGGTGTCTAAAGCTCCATAGGGTCTTCTCGTCTTATGTTTTTATCCCCGCTTCTGCACGGGGAGATCAATTTCATTGACTGGAAAGAGGAGACAGTTAAGCCCTCGTTATGCCATTCATACAGGTCTCCATTTAAAAGACAAGTGATTACGCTACCTTCGCACGGTCAAAATACCGCGGCCGTTAAACATATAGTCACCGGGCAGGCGGGACCTCTTATTCTTTGGTTTTGCAAGAGGCGATGTTTTTGGTAAACAGGCGAGGCTTAAGAAAGTGTTTGCCGAGTTCCTTCTCTTTCTTTTGGTCTTTCCCAGTGAGCACACCAGTGTGGGGTTAACGGTATTGACTAGGACGATTTTCTAGTTTTATGTTTATACGTTTGTCCAGTGCCCTCTTCGTTTGGGGCCGTTATTGTTCGGTGGGGGGTCCGTTCCGATTTACACATGTGCTGGGAGAGAGGGGGCTCTCTTATTACTCATTTTAGCAGGGTCGCCCCCATGGATGCATGGGGAGGTTCGGTAATATAAGGGGACTAAGATAATGTATCGGTATATGGGGAAAGGTTAGGTATGTTCGAGCTTTAACGCTTTCTATTAGGATGGCTGCTTTTAGGCCCACCGGAACATTATGCCTTAAAAATTATGATCTTTATCCTCCTAGAAAAGTTGTATCTTTGTTCAAAGGGGCTGTACCCCCTTTGACTAACTCTCGAGGTTTCTTTTTATCATCAGGTGATTCATAGTTGAATGAAGGGAGAAGCTACGAGGCTGAACTTTTATCCAATTCCCGAGCAACCAGCTATAACTGAGTTCGATAGGTCTGTCACCCCTACTCGAAGTTCTTCCCACTCTTTTGCCACAGAGACGGGTTTGCCCTGTAAACAGGCTGTCTTGGAGTAGCTCACACAGTTTCGGGGTTTCAAACTAAAGTTCACTTTGCTTGAAGATGCTGGCTAAATCATGATGCAAAAGGTACGAGGGATTATCTCTGCTTTTTGTGGCTTTACTGGTCTATTTCATCTCTCTTTCAGCTTTCCCTTGCGGTACTTTTTCTATTGCGCCCTTGTGGCCTTTTTCTATCGCCTATACTCAAGGGGAAAAATGTTTTGTTTAACAAAGTTAAGTGCTTTTGGGGTTATTTATGTTTACTTGTTTGGTTTGGCTGGTGGGGCTAGCTAATAGGCGTCAGGGTGACCCGATTTGCACGGATGACTTCTCAGTGTAAGGGAGATGCTTTGCTAGCTTAGCTACACTCTGATTTAACCAAGCGCACCTTCCGGTACGCTTACCATGTTACGACTTTCCTCTCCTTCGCGATTGTAATGGTTTAAGAAAAATTCAGGGCCAGCTGCTCGGAGAGGGTGACGGGCGGTGTGTGCGCGCTTAAGAGCCGGCTTCAGCGGGACGCTCTACTTCCTGCTTACTGCTAAATCCTCCTTCAGTTGCATGTTTCAATGCATCATTCGTGTTCGCTGGAGGCAGCGAATGTAGCCCATTTCTTCCCCTCCCATGCACTACACCTCGACCTGACGTTCTGGGCTGTGCCGATTGTGCTTACTGTTAGTCCTTCACAGGGTAAGCTGGCGACGGTGGTATATAGGCGGGAAAAGCTAGGGGGGGTGAGGTTGAACGGGGATTATCGGTTCTAGAACAGGCTCCTCTAGGTGGGTGTTAAGCACCGCCAAGTCCTTTGGGTTTTAAACTAATGTTCGTAATTCCCAGGCGGATGTTTAGTGTAATAAACGATCAATGTTTAGGGCTAAGCATAGTGGGGTATCTAATCCCAGTTTGTTTCTTAGCTTTCGTGGGTTCAGGGTAAATAAAGCCACTTTCGTAGTTGGGGTTCACTTCCTCGAAGAGCGTATAACAGCCATGAGGAGGTTCCGCTTTAGTTAAATAAAGTTCCTTAACCACACTTTACGCCGTTGTCTGTCAACTTGAGCCTCTCGTATAACCGCGGTGGCTGGCACGAGTTTTACCGGCCCTCTTAGCCTTAACTAAGTCAAGTTTTCACTTATGGCTTAATATTTATCACTGCTGGATTCCCTTGGGGGTGTGGCTAAGCAAGGTGTCGTGGGCTACCTAGGGGTGTGCCTGATACCGGCTCCTTATTCCCAAAAGGGTTCTAAGGGCATCCTCACAGGGGGGCGGATACTTGCATGTGTAAATCTAGCTAAAGCTGACAGTAAAGTCAGGACCAAACCTTTGTGCTTACGGGGCTTTCTAGGGCCCATCTTAACATCTTCAGTGTTACGCTTTAATTGAGCTACGCTAGC